TGGATCCCCCCCTACACAAGAAAATTGTAGATAAAACTCCAAAATGGCATTTTCTTTTGACTTAATTTTTTTTTTCTCTTTAGCGGTTAGGAAAGACAAGAAAATCTCAGGGTAACAAACATTCTCGAGAATTTCTCTTAGATTCGAACCCATAGCTGATGATAGAACTAGAATAGAGATTTTCTGTTTCCTACTTACACGAGCCCATATCCTTGCTTTTCTATCAATCTCTAATTCTAATCTTCCTCCCCAATCTGATATTATGGTACCCGTATAGACCGAAATTCCGTTATGATCCAATTCAGATCGGTAATAGATACCGGGGCTTTGCAGTATTTGATTGATCACAATTCTGTATAGTCCATTTATTATAGAAGTTCCCAGGGAGTTCATTAAAGGAATGTTTCCAATAAAAATGGTTTGTTCTTGGATATCTTTACTGGGTTTCCAAATGAATCCCGCGGATACATATAATTCAGAAGAATATGTTAGTGATTCGTATACAGCATTTCTTTCTTTTATCAATGGCTCCACTAATTGATATGTTTCCACAAAGATTTGAAATTCAATTTCTTGATCTGTATCTTCAATTTTTGGAAACTTATAAAGTTCTTCTGTTAAGCCCTGATCAATGAACCTACAAAATCCTTCAAATTGGATCTGATTAAACCCGGGTATTGTAGACATTCCCCCATTTGCATCCCAGAGCATTTTGAATTTCCCATTTATCAAAAAAATTCCATTCTTTTCTCATTCTTCATCGAATCATATGAATCGATCTAGCAATGATGGAATTGAATTTCTATTCTGTTTACTGAATCGCATGAAATTTAACCCAACACCATATATGTATCGAATGTATGAAAAATGAAATGCATATGAGCTAAAGATTTTACTCAAATTGGACTTTAAATTTATATTTATAACAAACAGATACAAATGGAAAGGAGTTGATAAATGCCACTTAGACTTTTATTTTAGACTTATGAAATTTTGTATAAAATATCAAAAACAATAATTCCATTTTTACCATTATTATGATATTACATATTCCAATTTGATTTTGATTAGATACCAGAAAAATCAAACGGATTCATGATTTGTCCTATTCATTGAGATAAAGATAAAATAATCAGAAAAGAATATAGAGTTGAGTTTTCTAGCACTTCATTTTTTCATGGATTCCTTTGTTCAAAAAAGAATTAGCATAGAACAGAGAAATTTTGACCTAGTTTTTTTGAGTAGAATATTTCAAATATGATTGAAGTTCGTAAGAAAAGAGGGCGGCTTGTCTTTACTAAGCATGTGCAGATATAGCTATGCTGTCTATATATACGATATGTCTTTATTCCGTTTATTTACATTCTATTATATAGAAAGAAGCCTTATTTTATTGGGGCTGCTCTATCAAAAATTCGATTTTTATTTTCTCTTCAATCTATTCAATGAAAAAATGAAAGACGAGAATTTCTTGAGAAATTCCCTAAAAAATCCTATCAAGAGAAAATCCCCATTAAATAACTATACTATAACTATAGCTGTCTGTGTAACAATTTATGTTTTGGGGTTTACATATACTCAAAATTGCTGTTATAATCCGCATTGGTATTCAAACAAAAAAATATCAATGCTGATTGGGTATGGATCCCTTTTTCTTTTCTTATAGCAGTAAAGAAAAACAAGTGGGGAGTGGGGATTCAAATCCAAAAATCATTCATCAATTTACAGTCAAATTCAAATCATATAGTTAATGGTTCTAATTTGTCCTGAATTTCTACTTTTGTAACGTGTAACGGAGAATTCACATTTGCTTTTTTTCAATAGAAAAAAAAAGAGGGAATATTTTCGTCTTTTTTGTATCATTTTGGCGGCATGGCCGAGCGGTAAGGCGGGGGACTGCAAATCCCTTTACCCCAGTTCAAATCCGGGTGTCGCCTGATCAACAAAAAACTCGAAATCAGTAGAAATCAACCGTTCCATTTTTTTGATATAACTCGCCCCATTTTCACAGTTAAAGCAAGTGTAAGAAAAGGACTCTTGAGATTTTTTTTATTCTAAACCTCCTGGAGTTCCGCTTTCTTTTCTAAAGTACTGGAAAGTCTTTCCTTACGGCTAGGATTCAAGAAAAAAATGAGTTAGTAGAAGGGGGCGTTAGTAGAAGGGAATTCGTAAATCTTGATATGATAGTCCCTACACGACTAATGTAGTGTCTACTGGCTAACTCTTGAATTAGATTAGATAGCCGGGGGGAGGCATCTTTTTTTGTGGAAGTGCGAGGCGATACTTTGTCTTTGTATATGGGCTCATGAGAGTTTCTGAGTTTAATAAAAAAATATTAGATTAGATGGATAATTGCCTTTTATTTGACTTAATGAGGGGCAACAAACGAAAGAGAATAAGTCTTCTTATTTTATTGTTACATGGTAACAACATTCTCTTGATACTCCCCCAAAAAATGCTACTGTATATTTTTTTTGCTTGTGCTTAATCTTTCCCGATTAAACTAGAAATCATCTAAAATAACTTGTTCTAAGTGAATTTATTGCAGTCTTTCATCAACGGTTTTGTGTCCAAATCCTTTTTTTTTTTGACTCTGTACCAGTAATTTCACTATTATATTATATTATATTATTAGTATATTATATTATTAGTTAACAATAATGGAAAAATTCCTTCAGATTCTATTCATTTCATATTCATAGAGATAGGGGACATAATTCACATGGATATAGTAAGTCTTGCTTGGGCTGCTTTAATGGTAGTCTTTACATTTTCCCTTTCACTCGTAGTATGGGGAAGAAGTGGACTCTAGGCGTATTACTCATTTTATAATCGGATTGAGGAATCAAACTGTATCCATTTTTTTTTTTTTTTTTTTCATTTTATTTTCCCCTTTCATGTTCAAATAGAAAAGAAAGTAGTTCTTTTTTTTCATAAGATCTTCTCTTGGTCTAGTCACATATTGTGCACTTACTACTTTCTTATTTTAGAAATTTGATTTAGGCTATGTTTTATTTAACTCATTTCATACAATGGCTCAAAGATTAAATAAAATCGTAGGGTATAACTCCTTTCGAAACGAAATACGAAGAAGTTACTACAGAACTCTTTTGATCATCTGTTAACTCTTCAATCAATTACTTCTTGTAATTTTTAATGTAAAAAAGAGATTATTTGATTTTCTTTTTTTTATATATTATTAGTAATATATATTCCATTTTTCTTTCCTTCATGGATTTGATTCTTTTTTGATGGATACCGAGATTCATAGAGAAACTAATAAGAAATCCGGGAATTAAAAAATCGCAAGAGAAGGTAAAGTCTTGCCATTTTTTCAGATTGAACTCAAGACAACTAAAATCAAAGAAAGAAAGAAAATTGAGATAGGACGGCCATCACATATATTTAATTGATATCGACATCTATAAAGATAGATATTATAAATCGATCTATATTAAGTTTTGATCTTTATACATTACAACTTTATACATTCCTAACATTCCTAGAATTAGTGAATTAGTATAGTATGATAGAAAGAAATATCTGAATCTTTCTACCATACTATACTAATGATAAGAGGTCCAGTTTTATTCAAATTAATCGCCTTGGCTGACTGTTTTTACATATATTATAAGTAAAAAAGCAGTAGGAACTAGAATGAACAGCGCAGTAGCAATAAATGCTAGAATATTTACTTCCATAATTTCTTTTTTTTTTTTTTACTTCGCAATAACTAGGGATTTAATCCCATAGAGATGAAAATCACTTGTAAATTTAATGAAATTCAATGCGATGAATTACATTTCAATGACATCGAATCGGATCAATATCATGAATAACAATATCTAAGCTATCAAATCGATTCACCGTCGAGAATTGAATAGTATAACATAGGAAGATCTTTTATCCACACCAAATCCAAAATTTTGGATTCCTGGTCCAAACAAAAGAATTCGTTTCCTTTATTGATATTGTTATTCTTTTCCGCTCTTTCTTTTCTATAACCCATTGCCTCCTTGTACAACCATCTAATGAAGTATCATCTGACTACTTTTCCGCTTCCAATGTTTACAAAAAAACAAAAAACCAAGCAAAAAAGAGAAAAAAAAATTCCATTTATACGTCTATGTGCTCCCGATAAAAATACCAACCATATGACACTCTATTTTATTAATGGACGGACCAGGGCAATCGAAAAAAGGGCCCCGGTACAGTATCTTTTTGAATCCTGAATATGCTGAGTGCTACCAATAATGTTAGAAATTCACATAACATTCTCTGTCATCAATGGGTACGGGTTGAGGTACTGGAAATTCCCATATTTTTTGTTTTGATCAGAAATGCGAAAAAAATATTGTTGGGAATTCAATTCGGCCATTTGTATACCCTTTCACAGAAAAGGGAGGGACGGATTGATGTATTTTTTTTTGATCCGTCAGGATCGGGACTGACGGGGCTCGAACCCGCAGCTTCCGCCTTGACAGGGCGGTGCTCTGACCAGTTGAACTACAATCCCAGGTAAATAAAAAAAAGTGTGCAGCATACACATATTAATTATATTCTTAATAGATAATTCAAGCTATTTTATTTTTTATTTAGATTAGAATAGAAAGAATGGCCATGTTGTAATCAATAAAATCGATCGATAATCCATTTTTCAATGAAAATAGTCTTTTTTTCTTTACTCTTTTATTTAAACTTTATACACTTAATCATCCTGATATGCACCTAGATCATTAGCAAGAGCAGAATTTATGAGAACAAATACAAATAAATAAAGCAAATAAAAAAGCGGTAGGGATGGATATATCATAAAATTGGACTTTTTTCCTTTTATTGGGCCGAGCTGGATTTGAACCAGCGTAGACATATTGCCAACGAATTTACAGTCCGTCCCCATTAACCGCTCGGGCATCGACCCAGGAAGAATGGATTCTAGGGTTATTGATAATCCATGATCAACTTTCTTTCGTAGTACCCTACCCCCAGGGGAATTCGAA